AATCGGTCATTATATGATGTATCGATCATAATCATATAGTTGTAGCAACTGAAAGAAACCCCCTTTTCAATAAAGTGGAAACCAACATTGTGTAGGTTGTAAAGCAAAAGGAATATGGATGAATGGAAGGGAAGGATGACAGAAAGAGAGAACGGGAGCAACACAATAATGATATATTATTCCAATATGTATGGTCCCTGAATCAGGCAGTGCAATAAAGCATAAATAACGATCCTAATTCATACAAAATCAATCAAAAACTCTAAAGAGCATTGAATCAATATAGACTGAGGATATTGACTCGGCAACGTTAAAAGCTCCATTGCGGAGTTCAGACCTAGACATTATTGCAAGACAAGCTATGGGAACGATGAAACCTTTGACTTCAGAAGAGCCTATTGCAAACAAATACTAATGATTCATTGGACGGGATGGCGGAAGGCACCGGGAACCAACTCAACGGATTTCTTTTGAGAGGTTGAGACCTAGAAATAAAGCAGATATAGGGAAGAGTCAATATTCGCCCGCGAACCATACATATTCATTCATTAAATAATGTAATCCTTTCATTCGCGAGGAGCTGGATGAGAAGAAACTCTCATGTCCGGTTCTGTAGTAGAGATGGTATTCACTACCATCAACTATAACCCAAAAAGAACCAGGTTTCGTAAACAACATAGAGGAAGAATGAAAGGAGTATCTTATCGGGGAAATCAAATTGGTTTTGGTAGATACGCACTTCAGGCACTTGAACCCGCTTGGGTCACATCTCGACAAATAGAAGCAGGACGACGAGCAATGACACGATATGTGCGTCGTGGTGGAAAAATATGGGTACGTATATTCCCCGACAAACCCGTTACAGTAAGATCCGCGGAAACACGTATGGGTTCGGGGAAGGGATCTCCTGAATATTGGGTATCCGTCGTTAAACCAGATCGAATACTTTATGAAATGGGCGGAGTATCAGAAGTTGTAGCAAGAGCAGCTATGGAAATCGCTGCGTGCAAAATGCCTATACGAACTAAATTTGTTGTTTCGGAATACAAAAGGAATATGACACCAAAGGAAAGGTAGTATTTATTAATGATCAAAAGAGAATCTAGAATCCAAATTTCTGTACAGAAATTTTTTCCTTGTATTGAAAGAGCAGATTGAATTTCAATAAATGAAATAAGAATAATACAAAAAATGATTCAACCTCAGACCCGTTTGAATGTAGCGGACAACAGCGGAGCTCAAGAACTGATGTGTATTCGAATTGTAGGAGCTAGTAATTACCGATATGCTCATATTGGTGACGTTATTGTTGCTGTAATTAAAGAAGCAGTGCCAAAAATGTCTCTGGAAAGATCAGAAGTGATCAGAGCTGTAATTGTACGTACATGCAAAGAACTTAAACGAGATAACGGTATGATAATACGATATGATGACAATGCAGCAGTTGTCATTGATCAAGCAGGAAATCCAAAGGGCACTCGAGTTTTTGGGCCGATCGCCCGGGAATTGAGACATTTGAATTTCACTAAGATAGTCTCATTAGCTCCTGAGGTATTATAAATAATGAAATGCTAGTGGATGGGAGTGGGTCAAATGGATCAATTAGTAGATTATGTCTCACGCATATACCTTTAATATTAATAAAAAACGAAAATGTTTATCAAGAAGAGGAATTCGAATTCGTCATGGGTAAGGATACTATTGCCAATATAATAACTTCTATAAGAAATGCTGATATGAATAAAAAGAAAACGGTTCGAATAACATCCACAGATATCAGCGAAAACATTGTGAAAATACTTCTACGAGAAGGTTTTATTGAAAATGTTAGAAAGCATGAGGAAAACAAGAAATCTTTCTTGGTTTCAACCCTTCGGCATAGAAGAAATAGGGAAGGAAGATATATAAATACTTTAAAACGTATCAGTAGGCCCGGTCTACGAATCTATTCCAATTCTCAACGAATTCCTAGGATTTTAGGCGGAATGGGCCTTGTAATTCTTTCCACTTCTAGAGGGATAATGACGGACCGAGAAGCCCGACTAAAAAAAATGGGAGGAGAAATTTTATGTTATATATGGTGATCCCTCTGCTAGCCGTATTTGATACGTCATCGGGACTTCCGATTAAAGCAGAAAAAAAGGAGAGGGAAATATTACCCCTCCATCCATTTTGTATTGTAAAAATAGAAGGTAGTAAGCATGTTTATCGACGACATAGAAAAAAAATGGGTTTATGAAGCTTTAGTTATTGAATCACTTCCCGCCGGGATGTTCTGGGTTCGCTTAGATAATGGGAACAAGGTTTTAGGTTATATTTCAGGGAAGATACGACGTAGTTTTATACGGATACTCCCAGGAGATAGAGTCGCAATTGAAATCAGCCCTTATGATCCAACGAAGGGACGTATCATTTATCGAATTTCCAATACAGATTCAAATGATTCTTAGGTGTTGCAAAATTATTTCAGATCTTTCAGGGATATCTATTTCTAGGATAA